AAGGATCGGGCTAATAGAACAAGTACACTTCGAGATCAAATCGAAAGAATCACAAAAGAGAAAGAAAAAATAACTCCAAAAATGAATAATCTTAGTCCTAACAAAACAAGTTATAATGCTAAAAAATTCGAAAAATGGGAAATATTAAAAGGAAGAAATGCTCGATTAATAGTAATCTATAAATTACCCCTTTTTGTAAAATTTTTGATTAAACAAATACATATAGATCCATTTTTGTCTATCGTTAATATTGTCCGAATAACTACAGAATTCTTTCTTGAATCAAAAAAAAATTATATTGATAAATCCATTTACAATAATGAAAGAAGAGAAAGAAGATTTAATAAAAAAAAGAAAAACACAATTCCGCTTATTTTGATTTCGACTAGAAAAAAGTCACTTAATAATACTAATATTAGTAAACGAAATTCACATTTTTTTTATGACTTATCCTATATATCACAAGCATATGTATTTTACAGATTCTCACAACTCCGGGTTAATGACTCATATAAATTACGATCTATTCTTCAATATCAAGGAATCCCTTTCTTTCTTAAATCTGAAATAAAGAAGTCTTTTGAAACACAAGGCCTGGTTGATTCAAAATTGGAAGATAAGCAACTTGCGGGTTATGAAATAAATCAATGGAAAAACTGGTTAAGAGGGCATTATCAATACGATTTATCTCAGATCATCTGGTCTAGATTAATACCAAAAGAACGGCGAAATCCAGTTTATCAACATCGTATAGCTAAAGCTAATAAGGAAAATGAAAGCAAACGGCACTCATATGAAAAAAACCAATTAATTAATTCGAAAAAAGAAAAAGAATTGAAAGTGGATTTATTATTTAAAAAAAAAGAGAATTTTCAAAAAGACTATAAGTATAGTCTTTTATCATATAAATTTCTTTATTATGAAAATAAAACGGAATGCTTTTTTTATGAATCGCCCTTTCAAGGAAATAAGAACCAAGAGATTTATTCTAACACACCTAAAGAAACCCTTTTTGATCTGCTCAAGAACATCTCTAGTAATAATTCTCGAGGAAAGGGCGATAGTCTAGATATGGAAAAAACATTCGATAGGAAATATTTGGATTGGAAAATCCTCAATTTTGATCTTAGACAAAAAGTCAATACTGAGGTCTGGACGACGATTGATACCAATAGGAATAAAAATATTCAAATCCGTACTAATAATTCTCAAATAGTTCAGAAAAAAGATCTTTTTTATCTTATGATTCCAGAACTAAATTCACCAAAATCGTCGAAAGGCTTTTTTGATTGGATGGGAATGAATGAAAAACCCCTAAAGTGTTCCATATCGAATCTGGAACTTTGGTTCTTCCCAGAATTGGTGTCACTTTATACTGCATATAAAACGAAACCTTGGTTTATACCGAGCAATTTACTTTTTTTCAATTTCACTAGGAATAAAAAAAAGAAAAATAGTAGTGAAACGAACAAGGTCAACGAAAAAGAAAGAAGAAGTTTTTTGATAGGATCGAATAAAGAGCACCAAAATCAAGAAGAAAGAAAACCCACAAGCGGAGGAGATCTTGGATCCGTCCTCCTTCAACAAAAGGATATTGGTGAAATTTCTGCAAGATCGGACATGAAAAAGGGGAAAAACAAAAAACAATACAAAAGTGACACGTATGGAGAACTCGATTTCTTCCTGAAACATTTTTTACTTTTTCAATTGAGAACGGACGAGCCCTTCAACCAAAGATTAATGAATAATATCAAGATATTTTGTCTCCTGCTTAGACTGAGAGATCCAAGACCAATTACTAAATTCGCGGCGGAAAATGGCGAACTGAGTTTCGGTATAATGCTGACTCCGAAGAATTTCACTTTTCCAGAATTGATGAAAAGGGGAGTATTGATTATAGAGCCCATTCGCCTGTCTGGAAAAAAGGATGGACAATTGATTATGTATCAAACCTTAGGTATTTCGTTGGTTCATAAGAGTAAGCATCAAAGAAATCAAAAATACCAAGAGAAACGATATGTTTCTAATAAAAATTTGGATGAAGCTTTTTCATCACATCAAAGAATAACTGGAAAGAGAGACAAAAATCATTTTGATTTGCTTGTTCCGGAAAATATTTTATCGTTTAGGCATCGTAGAAAATTGCGAATTCTAATTTTTTTCAATTCAAAGACTGGAAATGATGTAGATAAAAATTCAATCTTTTGGAATGAAAAGAGCGTAAAAAACATCAACTACGTTTTACCCGATAAAAACTGCTTTGATAGAGAGAGAGAAAAATTAATGAAATTCAAACTCTTTCTTTGGGCTAATTATCGATTAGAAGATTTAGTTTGTATGAGTCGTTATTGGTTTGATACTAATAATAGTAGTCATTTCAGTATGTTAAGAATCCATCTGTATCCACGATTGAAAATTTGTGGATAATACACTTTTCTATATATGCTATACTCTATATTAGTATATATATATATTATATAATATAAATATAATAGAAATACAGGGTATATGAATATAGGGTATGTGAAATCAAACAAATACACAGATGGGTTACATATCAGTATTCCAATATGAAATAAATAATATCTCAATTAAATCTCGAAATGAACCAACAGAACCTTCTTTATTTTAGATCTTAAAGTTTCGATGTGAAATGTGAAAGTGGACCAATTCTTTCCTATCTAAATCCAATTTGAAATTGATTTGATTGATTTGAATTCCTAAAATAATGAGTTTCTAAAGAAATCCGAATTAGCCTATTGTATATACTCTTAAAATTAATGACATTATTGTTACTGATCGTTAAAATCCATACCTGTAAAAAGAGAAAGGGGAATTTTTTTATGGTAAAAAATTCATTCATGTCGGTTATTTCTCAAAAAGAAAAGGAAGAAAAGACAGGGTCTGCTGAATTTCAAATATTCAGTTTCACCGCTAAGATAAGGAAACTTACTTCGCATTTGGAATTGCACAAAAAAGACTTTTCATCTCAGAGAGGTTTGCGAAAGATTTTGGGAAAACGTCAACGACTACTGGCCTATTTATCAAAAAAGAATAGAGAATACTATAACCAATTAATTGCTGAGTTGAATATTCGAGAGAGAAAAACTCGTTAATCTGAATCGTGATACCATTCGGACTTAGTCGTTTACATTTTGATGAACTTCTTTTAAATTTCAGCAATGCATGGAAGAATGACTCGGGAAAAAACTTATGATTGCGCCAACTATAAGAAAGGACCTCATGGTAGTCAATATGGGTCCTCACCACCCATCAATGCACGGAGTTCTTCGACTGATCGTTACTCTCGATGGTGAAGATGTTATTGACTGTGAACCAATAGTGGGTTATTTACATAGAGGGATGGAGAAGATTGCGGAAAATCGAACAATTATACAATTTTTACCTTATGTAACGCGTTGGGATTATTTAGCTACTATGTTCACAGAAGCAATAACCGTAAATGGACCCGAGCAGCTAGGCAACATTCAAATACCTAAAAGAGCTAGCTATATCAGAGCTATTATGTTGGAGTTGAGTCGTATCGCCTCCCATCTATTATGGCTTGGTCCTTTTATGGCAGATATTGGGGCACAGACCCCCTTCTTCTATATTTTTCGAGAACGAGAGTTGATATATGACCTGTTCGAAGCTGCCACCGGTATGCGTATGATGCATAATTTTTTTCGTATCGGAGGAGTCGCTGCTGATCTACCTCATGGCTGGATAGATAAATGTTTGGATTTTTGCGATTATTTTTTAACCGGGGTTGCTGAATATCAAAAACTTATTACGCGGAATCCTATTTTTTTAGAGCGCGTTGAAGGCATAGGCATTATTGCTGCCGAAGAAGCACTAAATTGGGGTTTATCAGGGCCAATGTTACGAGCTTCTGGGATACAATGGGATCTTCGTAAAGTTGATCGTTATGAATGTTACGACGAATTTGATTGGGAGATTCAATGGCAAAAAGAAGGGGATTCATTAGCTCGGTATTTGGTACGAATCAATGAAATGACAGAATCCATAAAAATTATCCAACAGGCTCTGGAAGCAATTCCGGGGGGGCCCTATGAGAATTTAGAAATCCGACGCTTTGATCGGATAAAAGATCCTGAATGGAATGATTTTGAATATCGATTTATTAGTAAAAAACCTTCTCCTACTTTTGAATTGCCCAAACAAGAACTTTATGTAAGAGTTGAAGCTCCAAAAGGGGAATTGGGGATTTTTTTGATAGGAGATCAGAGTGTTTTTCCTTGGAGATGGAAAATTCGACCACCGGGTTTTATCAACTTGCAAATTCTTCCTCAGTTAGTTAAAAGGATGAAATTGGCCGATATTATGACGATACTAGGTAGTATAGATATCATTATGGGAGAAGTTGATCGTTGAAATGATAATTGATACAACAGAAATACAAGCTATCTATTCTTTTTCCAGATTGGAATCCTTAAAAGAAGTGTATCGGATCATATGGACGCTTGTCCCTATTTTCACTCTTGTATTAGGAATCACACTAGGTGTACTAGTAATTGTTTGGTTAGAAAGAGAAATATCTGCAGGGATACAACAACGTATTGGACCCGAGTACGCCGGTCCTTTAGGAATTTTTCAAGCTCTAGCAGATGGTACAAAACTACTTTTCAAGGAGAATCTTCTTCCATCTCGAGGGGATACTCGTTTATTCAGTATTGGCCCGGCTATAGCAGTCATATCCATTTTACTAAGTTATTCAGTAATTCCTTTTAGCTATCGCTTTATACTAGCCGATCTTAGTATTGGTGTTTTTTTATGGATCGCCGTTTCAAGTCTTGCTCCCGTTGGACTTCTGATGTCGGGATATGGATCAAATAATAAATATTCTTTTTTAGGTGGATTAAGAGCTGCTGCTCAATCAATTAGTTATGAAATACCATTAACTCTATGTGTATTATCAATATCTCTACGTGCGATTCGGTGAGACATAAAAATTCCCTTATTTCTTTTCTTTCTAGCAAGAGAGTTAAATGAATTGAATATCCATTTTTTTTTTCATCATTGGGATGGATGAACTAAACCAGATAGTTGTATGAGTGAAATAAAACGGCTTGCAAATTTGCTGTTAAAGGAATTCAATCTCATTTCCTATGTACAAGAATTAAGTGAAAGCAAACACGAGCAACCAAGACTATTTAGATTGATTGATTGGCCATTCTGCCTTCAAACAGGCTCAAAAGATCAACTTTATGAGGTTTTTACTATGAATATGTATTACCTATTCAAAAAGTGAGTGGATGGTTAGGAAGACCAAGATACACAAAGGATTAGTAATGGAGATTCGGTAAATTATCTAGATAGGATATTTCTTTTTCTTTATAGAAAAGAAACTCGAATTGGGGCTTTAAGTTGGTAGAAATGATTAAGAAGTACTCCCTAAGGTTTCGATCCAGAGTATGTTCCTATCCACCGATTAAGTAAATAACTATCAAGAACGAAGAAATCTTTTACTTTTGGGTAATGCCCCTTTTTCTTAGAAAGGAGAATAGGAACGAAATAAAATCGAACTAGTTATGAAAAAAAAGATCCCCTTTTGCAATTCTAGTTTTTCGATTTTATTTTGAGAAATACAATTATTATTATGTAATGCAATATCGAATTCTTTTTCCTAATCGAAAAGGATGGGTTGAAATATCTAGGTGATATTCCCCTAAAAAAGGGGTCTTTTTTTATTCAAAGATAAAGTTATTAATCAATAAAGAAAAATGAAAATTCTTAAAAGATGAGATCAATTCAGAAGCACTATTTTTACTAGAAATCTAGCAGACGGAATTCCATTGGTCTAATTCTAGGATTTAGGATAAGAGTTTGATTCTCTTTCCATCCTACACAAACATATCAAGATAAATAATGTTGAAAGGTCCTTAGATTTATTTATGATCCTTGAGGAGCCGTATGAGGTGAAAATCTCATGTACGGTTCTGTAATAGCGGCGGGAACAGTGATGTTATCGTCGACTATGATTATCTAACAGTTCAAGTACAGTTGATGTAGTTGAAGTGCAGTCAAAATATGGTTTTTGGGGATGGAATTTGTGGCGTCAACCTATAGGGTTTATCATTTTTCTAATTTCTTCTCTAGCCGAGTGTGAGAGATTGCCTTTTGATTTACCAGAAGCAGAAGAAGAATTAGTAGCAGGTTATCAAACCGAATATTCAGGTATCAAATTTGGTTTATTTTATGTTGCGTCGTATCTAAATCTACTAGTTTCTTCATTATTTGTAACAGTTCTTTATTTGGGGGGTTGGAATCTTTCTATTCCATATATATTCACTACTGAGGTTTTTGACATAAATAAAAGAAGTCAAGTTTTTGGAACAATAATCGGTATCTTTATTACATTAGCTAAAACCTATTTGTTCTTGTTCATTTCTATTGCAACAAGATGGACTTTACCGAGATTGAGAATGGACCAACTATTAAATCTTGGGTGGAAATTTCTTTTACCTATTTCTCTAGGTAATCTATTATTAACAACTTCGTTCCAACTTCTTTCGCTCTAAAGAAATAGAATATTCTATTTTCCCAACTTGTCTCAAACAAGAGAAAGAAACAAGTCAAATTATTTATAGATATTCAGGTATGTTCCCTATGCTAACTCAGTTCTTGAATTCTGGTCAACGAACAATCCGAGCGGCCAGGTACATTGGTCAGGGTTTCATGATTACCCTGTCCCATGCAGATCGTTTACCTGTAACTATTCAATACCCCTACGAAAAATTGATCACACCAGAGCGTTTCCGAGGCCGAATTCACTTTGAATTCGATAAATGCATTGCTTGTGAAGTATGTGTTCGTGTATGTCCTATAGATCTACCCGTTGTAGATTGGAAATTGGAAACTAATATTCGAAAGAAACGACTGCTTAATTACAGTATTGATTTTGGAATCTGTATATTTTGTGGTAATTGCGTTGAATATTGTCCAACAAATTGTTTATCAATGACTGAAGAATATGAACTTTCTACTTATGATCGTCACGAATTGAATTATAATCAAATTGCTTTAGGTCGGTTACCCGTGTCAATAATTGATGATTACACAATTCGAACAATTTCTTCGAATTCATCTCAAATAAAAAATGTATCAAATTCTTGATTCAAAAACCATTTACAAATTGAAGATCAAAATACCTTTTTGATCTAAAGGAATGAGATTTTTGCTTGGTCAAGAACGGTAGGTTGGCAAGAATCGTGGCTTCGTTTTAATTGAAAATCGATTTCTATTCCAATAATTATTTCAAAATGGATAGTTTCAACCTCTGCTTTTAAGAATTTTAAGAATAAGTGTAGCCTCATAACTATATTTCCATCAATCCACACCATCCCCCATTGAAATTTCATTCAATTAAGAAATATCCTAAAAATATAAAATATTAGGATAACCTCTTTTTCCCTGGTCAGGTCAAAAGGGCATGAAATTTTTCGAATTTCTCTATAAAAAATGGATTTACCTGGACCAATACATGATTTTCTTTTAGTCTTTCTGGGATCGGGTCTTATATTTGGAAGTCTGGCAGTAGTATTATTTCGGAATCCAATTTATTCGGCTTTTTCTTTGGGATTGGTTCTGTTTTGTATCTCCTTATTCTATATTCTATCGAACTCATATTTTGTAGCTGCTGCGCAACTCCTTATTTATGTGGGAGCTATCAATGTTTTAATCATTTTTGCTGTAATGTTTATGAATGGTTCAGAATATTACAACGACTTCCATCTTTGGACCGTGGGGGATCGGGTTACTTTAATGGTTTGTACAAGTCTTTTTATTTCACTAATCAATACTATTCTAGATACGTCTTGGTATGGGATCCTTTGGACTACAAAATCAAATCAGATTCTAGAACAAGATTTGATAAGTAATAGTCAAAAAATCGGAATTCATTTATCAACAGATTTTTTTCTTCCATTTGAACTCATTTCAATAATTCTTTTAGTCGCTTTAATAGGTGCAATTGCTATAGCCCGTCAATAATAAACCTTTTAAACGGGTAATAATGATAAAATAGAATTAATGGAAAAGGAATGTTATAATTGTTTTATCAATTACCAGTCTATATCTCTTGTTTTATTCCATACTTGTTAGAATCGAATTGAATCGCTTGAATTATTTTTGAGATTGAAACGAATCAAGATTGATAAGGAGTTGGTTAATGATGCTCGAACATACACTTGTTTTGAGTGGCTTTTTATTTTCTATTGGTGTCTATGGATTGATCACAAGTCGAAATATGGTTAGAGCTCTTATGTGTCTTGAACTTATATTAAATTCAGTTAATATCAATTTTGTAACATTTTCTGATATTTTTGATAATCGTCAATTAAGAGGAGACATTTTCTCAATTTTTGTTATAGCTATTGCAGCCGCTGAAGCAGCTATCGGATCGGCTATTGTTTCATCAATTTATCGTAACCGAAAATCCACTCGTATTAACCAATCCAATTTATTGAATAAATAATATTACTCATTTAAATGGAACTGGAATATTCATAAATTGGTTCAACTTCGTGGGTTTCATATCGGTAAGATAAGTTCGTAACAAAAACAAAAGAAATCAAAGTATTTTGGCCTTCGCTCAAAACCAATTCGTAAACAGATTGGTTCTGATCACTCATTGATTCGTCTGGTATCTAAATATAGGATTCATTTAGAAATTATTTTACTAGACCGAAATTTTATGACGTTCAAAAATGTATAGATCCAATGTCACATTCAGTAAAGATTTATGATACATGTATAGGATGTACTCAATGTGTCCGAGCGTGCCCCACCGATGTATTAGAAATGATACCCTGGGACGGATGTAAAGCTAAACAAATAGCTTCTGCTCCAAGGACCGAGGACTGCGTTGGTTGTAAGAGATGTGAATCCGCCTGTCCAACGGATTTCTTAAGTGTTCGAGTTTATTTATGGCATGAAACAACTCGCAGTATGGGTCTAGCTTATTGATACGTTCCATAAAACTCTAATTGACTCCATTTTCTTGGTTTTTTACCGACAAAACCGGTGCTCAAAATATTTGAATTTGATTTTGAGCACCGGTTTTTCTGGCCCAAGTGTATCTTGTCTTTACCACGAATCATTTTCCTTTCTTAACAATAATTGTAGTTTTGCCCATATTTATGGGTTCCTTAATCCTCTTTCTTCCACATAGAGGAAATAGATTAATCCGTTGGTATACTCTATGTATTTGTGTTTTAGAACTTCTTTTAACGACTTATGCATTCTGTTATCATTTCCGATCGGATGATCCATTAATCCAACTAGTAGAAGATTATAAATGGATCGATTTTTTTGATTTCCATTGGAGATTAGGAATAGATGGACTCTCTATAGGACCCATTTTACTGACGGGATTCATCACCACTTTAGCTACCTTAGCGGCTTGGCCGGTTACTCGAGATTCGCGATTTTTTCATTTCCTGATGTTAGCAATGTACAGTGGACAAATAGGATTATTTTCTTCTCGAGACCTTTTACTTTTTTTCCTCATGTGGGAGTTAGAATTAATTCCCGTTTATCTACTTGTATCTATGTGGGGAGGAAAAAAACGTCTGTATTCGGCTACAAAATTTATTTTGTACACGGCAGGAGGTTCTGTTTTTCTTTTAATGGGAGTTCTGGGTATCGGTTTATATGGTTCTACTGAACCAACATTAAATTTGGAAACATTAACCAACCAGACTTATCCTGCGGCCTTCGAAATAATATTATATATTGGATTCTTTATTTCTTTTGCTGTTAAATTGCCAATTATACCCCTACATACATGGTTACCAGATACCCATGGAGAAGCACATTATAGTACTTGTATGCTTCTAGCCGGAATCTTATTAAAAATGGGGGCGTATGGATTAGTTCGCATCAATATGGAATTATTCCCTCATGCTCATTCTCTATTTTCTCCTTGGTTTATCATAGTAGGCGCAATCCAAATAATCTATGCAGCTTCAACATCTATTGGTCAACAGAATTTAAAAAAAAGAATAGCCTATTCCTCTGTATCTCATATGGGGTTCATAATTATAGGAATTGGTTCGATCACCGATATGGGACTAAACGGAGCGCTTTTACAAATAATATCTCATGGATTTATTGGTGCTGCACTCTTTTTCTTGGCCGGAACGACTTATGATAGAATACGTCTTCTTTATCTTGACGAAATGGGTGGAGTAGGTATCCCAATGCCAAAAATATTCACAATGTTCAGTAGCTTTTCGATGGCCTCTCTCGCATTACCTGGTATGAGTGGTTTTGTTGCCGAATTAATAGTCTTTTTGGGGCTAATTACTAGCCCAAAATATCTTTTAATGACAAAACTCCTAATTACATTTGTAATGGCAATTGGAATGCTATTAACTCCTATTTATTTATTATCTATGTTACGCCAGATGTTCTATGGATATAAGATATTTAATGTTCCAAACTCTTATTTTTTTGATTCAGGACCACGAGAGCTGTTTCTTTCCATCTCCATTTTTTTACCCGTACTAGGTATTGGTATGTACCCCGATTTTGTTCTTTCATTATCAGTTGAAAAAATGGAAGTTATTCTATCTAATTCTTTTTCTAGATAGTTTTTCTAAAAAAAGAAAACAAAAAAATTGTCTCATTTGATTTGAAAAGTGTTCTTGTCCACTGACAAAAAGAAAAGAGCGCCTTTTCTTCTTCTCTTAAGTTAAGTAAAAATTTCAGTTTGAACTGGCGAGAACCCTGCGAATTCGAGTCATTCGCAGGGTTCTCGCCAGTTCATCCAAAGTTTTTTATCTGATATATGTTGTAAACTTTTTGATTACTATTTCTAATTTATAATTTATAAGAACCGCTTTTGAATTCAATTCGATGTTAATGTAAATGAACCATAACTATGTAGTCCTATCCCTAACAGATTGACCCCAAAATAACATATCCAAATTATCAGAAACCCAATAGACGCTACAATTGCTGAATTTGTACTCTTCAATTTGCTATTTGTTCGAGTATGTAAATAACTCGCAAATACGATCCAAGTAATAAAAGCCCAAGTTTCTTTTGGGTCCCAACTCCAATAGGATCCCCATGCTTCGTTAGCCCATACTGCTCCAGAAAGTATTCCTGTGGTTAAAAAGATAAAGCCTAGACTAATAACCCGATAACTCCAATAATCCAATTGTTGAATCAACTGTGACCTGTAATAATTCTTCAGGGAAAAAAAAGAACTGTTTTCTAAAACATTATTTCCTTTCTTCATATATTCCATTGCACCGACAAAAAATGACTCATTTAAATTTACTAAATGATTACTCGTAGGGAAAAACTTTCTCTTTTTTCGAACTGTAATGACTAGAACCGATATTGCTAATAATGATCCACATAAAAGGGCTGCATAGCCTAAGATCATCATACTTACGTGCATTATTAGCCATTCGGATTGAAGAGCAGGTACTAAGGCTGTGGATCCGTGTAGTTCAGCAAAAAGGCCCGAAGTAGCAAAGCCCTGAGTGAAAATAGTACTTGGGCCAATTATTAGGCTTAGAAGATTTTTCGTTTTTTTGAAATACGGAATTATATGAATAAGGGAAAAACTCCACGAAAGAAAGATTAATGATTCATATAGATTGCTTAAGGGAAAATGTTCCGAATAAATCCAACGAGTTATTAATAATCCTGTTAGACATAAAAAAGTTATTATCAGGCCTTTTTTATATGAATCATATAGTTTTACGATTTCATCGACTAAAAAGGTTATCAAATAAATTGTAATTATAATTGAAACAATCGAAAAAGAAATATGAGTTAATATATGCTCTAAGGTTGAAAATATCATAAAAAAAAAAGAGTCCCTTAATTATTTAAATTATTAAAGAGAAATAGGAATTTGAATTCATTATAGGATCTAGTTACCTTGTTTTAGGAGATGCCGCCACTCGGACTCGAACCGAGATGCTCTAGCACTGCTTCCTAAGAGCAGCGTGTCTACCGATTTCACCATAGCGGCTTGTCTTGAACTCATAATAACTTATGAATAAAAAATCGTCTAGATTTAAGAATTTAATTGGGCACAATATTTTTTACAAATTGATAAAAACAATTCCTTCAAATAGGTGTTTGAAGGTTCGTTTTTTTCGTTTAGGACTTTCGCTTTCTTATGTATTTTAGACTCTCCTTGACTTGAATTCTTGGAAAAATCGATAGTTCTACTATTTTTTTTTGTTTTATACCAAATGGATTTATGAGGCAAAAATACCCCCGCCGTGAAATAGACTAAAAAGGTGGAATGTCTTGTGTTTTTGTGTTAACAAAAAAGAAAGTATTTTTTTGAATTTGGTAAAGTAAACCAAAGAATTTATTAAAATAACACACCGAATTCCATTTCCTATTGAGTTAATAAATAGGAAATGGAATTCGGGAATTTCATTTTCAAAATGGGTCAAGTTTTGAGTCAGGCTGATTGAAATTATTCCAACGTATTATGCGTATTATGTTTTAATACGTATTTTATTTGTTTGTCGCACAAAAACTTTTTGAATTCCCGGTAGAAAGAGATTTTCCTAAGGAAAACGCTTTTAACGCTGCCCAATATCCCTTTCTTTTCCAAAAATTTTTACGAATACGCTTTTTTGATGCAGAAATGCGTTTTTTTGGAACTGCCATTTAAATAAGAATTAAGAAATTGCTAGCTGGATGTGAAAGACATCTAGTGTTCAAATAAAGATCTGCGCTTTTCTATTTTCAAATTTATTATTTATATTAATAAATTTAATTAACTTTTATACTTTTATAGATAAAATATTATTAATTAATATTAATAATTAATTTAATATTAATTAATAATTAACTTTTATAAAATAAAAAAATGGAGAAGAATAAAAAATAAAAGGGGGAAAAATGAGAAAATTGCAGTAAATATTACTAAAATACTAAAAAAAAAGAATATTGTTAAACTCAGGAAAAATATGCTTAATTTGACTTGAAATTTCAAATTTGAAGTAGATTGGTAATCAATCTTTTTCATTTGACCAATTGGAACTTCTTGATTTGAATATTTGACGTATTTATCAGAAACTCAGAATGAATAAGTATAAAAAGAAAGAAAAATTCAAAAATTTTATTTAAGTTAGGTGAACTTAAGTGCATATCTTTACCCCTTTATTGAGTCCTTTCAAAAGAGGTAAGGTCCGGTCAATCGGAGACAATTAATATTAATTAAGAATTAAAAATTTTTTTATGGAACAGGCATATCAATATGGGTGGATGATACCTTTCGTTCTGCTTCCAGTTCCTATGTTAATAGGAGTGGGACTTCTTCTTTTTCCGACAGCAACAAAAAATTTTCGTCGTCTGTGGACTCTTCCGACTATTTTATTGTTAAGTATAGTCATGATTTTTTCAACTAATCTTTCTATTGAGCAAATAAATAGCAGTTCTATCTATCAATATGTATGGTCTTGGACACTCGATAATGATTTTTCTTTAGACTTCGGCTACTTGATCGATCCACTTACTTCTATTATGTCAATGTTAATCACTACTGTTGGAATTACGGTTCTTATTTATAGTGATAATTATATGGCTCACGATCAAGGATATTTGAGATTTTTTGCTTATATGAGTTTTTTCAGTACTTCGATGTTGGGATTAGTTACTAGTTCAAATTTGATACAAATTTATATTTTTTGGGAATTGGTTGGGATGTGTTCTTATCTATTAATTGGGTTTTGGTTCACACGACCTCTTGCAGCAGATGCTTGTCAAAAAGCGTTTGTAACTAATCGTGTAGGGGATTTTGGTTTATTATTGGGGATTTTTTGTTTTTTTTGGATAACGGGTAGTTTTGAATTTCGAGATTTATTTGAAATGTTCAATAACTCGGTTTACAATAATCAAGTGAATTCTCCATTTTTTACTTTGTGTGCTGTTCTATTATTTGCCGGTGCTGTTGCGAAATCTGCACAATTTCCCCTTCATGTATGGTTACCTGATGCTATGGAGGGGCCTACTCCTATTTCCGCTCTTATCCATGCCGCTACGATGGTAGCAGCGGGGGTTTTTCTTGTAGCGCGCCTTCTTCCTCTTTTCATGGTTATACCATATATTATGGATTTCATTTCTTTGATAGGCATAATCACGATATTTTTAGGAGCTACTTTAGCTCTTGCTCAAAAAGACATTAAAAGAGGTTTAGCCTATTCGACAATGTCGCAGTTGGGTTATATGATGCTAGCTCTAGGAATGGGGTCTTATCGAAGTGCTTTATTTCATTTGATTACTCATGCTTATTCAAAAGCATTATTATTCTTAGGGTCTGGATCTGTTATTCATTCAATGGAAAGTATTGTCGGCTATTCCCCTAATAAAAATCAGAATATGGTTCTTATGGGTGGTTTAACAAAACACCTGCCCATTACCAAAATGGCTTTTCTATTAGGGACATTTTCTCTTTGTGGTGTTCCACCCCTTGCTTGTTTTTGGTCAAAAGATGAAATTCTTAATGATACTTGGTTGTATTCGCCTATTTTCGCAATAATAGCTTCGATCACGGCAGGATTAACCGCATTTTATATGTTTCGGATCTATTTACTTACTTTTGAGGGGCATTTAAACGTTCATTTTCAAAATTACAGTGCCAATCAAAATATCTTTTTATATTCAATTTCTTTATGGGGAAAAGCGTGTTCAAAAAGAATTAACATAAATTTTCGTTTATTAAAACTAAATAATACTGAAAGTTCTTCTTTGAAAAAGACACCTCAAAGGGATGAGAATGGAAAAAAAAGAAATAGGGGACGGCCTTTTATTAATATTTTTTATTTTCATAATAAAAAAACTTTTTCCTACCCTTATGAATCCGACAATACTATGTTATTTTCCTTACTTATATTAGTACTCTTTACTTTGATTGTTGGATCTATAGGAATTCCTTTTAATCAATTTAAGCAAGAAGGAACAGATATATTATCAAAATGGGTAACTCCTTCTATT